TTCTGAAGGTCTACAAGAAGATCAAAAAATAAGAGACTGTATTAAAAATTATGTACAAAAAAATATGAGAATATCCTCCGGTGTTGAGGGAATTGCACGGATAGAGATTCAAAAAAGAATCGATCTAATTCAGGTCATAATCTATATAGGATTTCCAAAATTATTAATTGAAAATCGACCGAGAAGAATCGAAGAATTACAACTGAATGTACAAAAAGAACTTAATTGTGTGAATCAAAAACTAAACATTGCTATTACAAGAATTTCAAATCCCTATGGACACCCTAATATTCTTGCAGAATTTCTAGCGGCACAATTACAGAATAGAGTTTCTTTTCGCAAAGCAATGAAAAAAGCTATTGAATTAACGGAACAGGCGGATACAAAAGGAATTCAAGTACAAATTGCAGGGCGTATCGACGGAAAAGAAATTGCACGCGTCGAATGGATCAGAGAAGGTAGGGTTCCTCTACAAACCATTGGAGCTAAAATTGATTATTGTTCCTATACAGTTCGAACTATATACGGGGTATTAGGAATCAAGATTTGGATATTTGTAGCCGCAGAATAATAAGACTTTATGTGTCTTTACATTCTATCCAGCGATGGAAATAGACCAAAAAAGACCAAACTCTTTCATTTTTTTGATGTTCAATCAAAACAAAAATGAGCAATTCTAAATTCTATAGGGTTTAATAAAAAATCGATTAATCGTTTTATATAATTGCTATGCTTAGTGTGTGACTCGTTGGTTTTTTTAGTTTTAGTACTAGGATTCAAAAAAAAGGAACGAGCCATAGTATGAACGTATGAACTAATAACTTATAACACTAATAACCAACTCATTGCTTCGCATTATCTGGATACAAAGAAGCAGTCAAGATATAATATTGGTTATATCTTTGTAGCAACTGAAATCCTTTTTTGCATAAACTTTGCATAAACATAAAAAAACCAATCTGATTTTGAGTTCTGAAGTTATAAGTTGTGAAGCCAAATAGAAAAGTATGCGGATAAGGGATAAATGGAAGGATGAGAGAAAGAGAGAAGAGAGAAAGAAAATATCACTGATATATAATTCCAATATGTAAGGTCTATGAGTCATCTCATAAAACAAAAGCAATGTAATAAGCATTAATAATGATTCATCCATAATTAGATGAATCCGCTCATAGAACAAAAAAAATCAAGAGCCTCGAGCCAATAAAGACTGAGAAAATTGACTTAAGAACAAATTTCATTAAGGACTCCGTTGGAGAATTAAGACCTAACCATTAATCAAGAAGCAATGGGAACGATGGAACCCGTGAATGCAGAAGATTCTATTGAAAATGAATCTTAATAATTCATTGGGCAGGATGGCGGAACGGACCAGGAACCTATTCTTTTATTCGGAGAGGTCGTGGACTAACCCTAGAACTGAAATAGATATTGAAAGAGTAAATATTCGCCCGCGAAAGTTTGACTTTATTGGATTGATAAATTTTGGTCGATCGTATATGAGAAAAGGCAAAACAAAAGAAAGATTCGTTATAACGTTATAAAAAATTATAACGTTATAAAAAAAAACGACATTGACATTATCTATAAGACATTGACATTATCTATAAATAGAATACATGTTTAATTATAGATCTATAATATAGATCTAACTAAACACGATATATAAATTTCGAATAGATTAATTAGATGAAATTTCAAAGAATCCTATGATTCAGTATATTCTTTATTAAATATATGTATATCGGAATAAAATCTTTTTTAGCCGTTTCATTCGCGAGGAGCTGGATGAGAAGAAACTCTCACGTCCAGTTCTGTAGTAGAGATGGAATTGAGAAAGACCCATCAACTATAACCCCAAAAGAACAAGATTCCGTAAACAACATAGAGGAAGAATGAAAGGAATTTCTTATCGAGGTAATCATATTTGTTTCGGTAGATATGCTCTTCAAGCGCTTGAACCCGCTTGGATCACATCTAGACAAATCGAAGCAGGGCGACGCGCAATGACACGAAATGTACGCCGTGGGGGAAAAATATGGGTACGTGTATTTCCAGATAAACCAGTTACAGTAAGACCTACGGAAACTCGTATGGGTTCCGGGAAAGGATCCCCCGAATATTGGGTAGCTGTCGTTAAACCAGGTAGAGTACTTTATGAAATGGGTGGAGTAGCCGAAAATATAGCTCGAAAGGCTATTTCAATAGCGGCGTCCAAAATGCCTATAAGAACTCAATTCATTATTTCTGGATAGGAATGTTGAACCAAAGGAAAGAAGTCTTGGGTATAAAAAAAACAATTGCAGGTTTTCTTTTTTTTTTTTACTTCGTCCTTTGCTTTACTTTACATTAAAAAAAACAGATTAAAAAAATGATATGATTCAACCTCAAACCCATTTGAATGTAGCAGACAACAGCGGGGCCCGAGAATTAATGTGTATTCGAATCCTAGGAGCTAGTAATCGCCGATATGCTCATATCGGTGACGTTATTGTTGCTGTGATCAAGGAAGCAGTACCAAATACGCCTCTACAAAAATCCGAAGTGATCAGAGCTGTAATTGTACGTACTTGTAAAGAACTCAAGCGTGACAACGGTATGATAATACGATATGATGACAATGCTGCAGTTGTCATTGATCAAGAAGGAAATCCAAAAGGAACTCGAGTTTTTGGCGCGATCGCACGGGAATTGAGACAGTTAAATTTTACTAAAATAGTTTCATTAGCACCTGAGGTATTATAATACGAAATCGCGATAGAGTGACAGTCTTTAATTAAAATAGATAAATTTAGTAGATTATGTCTCACGCATATACTTTTAATAATTTTCATAAATAAAACGAACATGTTGATTATATAAAAATTTGGAAGTAACAATTATTTGCGTTTATCATGGGTAAGGACACTATTGCTGACATAATAACTTCTATACGAAATGCTGACATGGATAGAAAAGGAACGGTTCGAATAGCGTCTACTAACATCACCGAAAACATTGTTAAAATACTTTTACGAGAGGGTTTTCTCGAAAACGTAAGGAAACTTGTGGAAACCAACAAATCTTTTTTGGTTTTAACCCTACGACATAGAAGGAATAGGAAAAGACCATATAGAACCAGTTTAAATTTAAAACGAATCAGCCGACCTGGTCTCCGAATCTATTCGAACTATCAACGAATTCCGAGAATTTTAGACGGGATGGGGATTGTAATTCTCTCTACTTCTCGGGGTATAATGACAGACCGTGCGGCTCGACTAGAAAGAATTGGCGGAGAAATTTTGTGTTATATATGGTAATCTTTCTGGTACCCGAATTATATCCGGAACTTCCTAATTTGTGAAAAAAAAAAAACGAAAAAAGACAAGTTGTCTAATATCACTCCTCCTACATTAGTTGATACTTCAAGGGGGTTTTGCCTGGAATGAAAGAAGAAAAATGAATGGATTCATGAAGGTTTAATTACTGAAGCACTTCCCAATGGTATGCTCCGGGTTCGTTTATATACTGAAGTCAGATTCGAAGTTATGTTTCAGGAAGGGCTCGACACAGTTTTATACGTGTACTATCTGGAGATAGAGCCAAAAGAGTCAAAATTGAAGTAAGTCGTTATGGTTCAAATGGAGGGCGTATAATTTATAGACTCCACAACAAGGATTCGAATGATTAGGCGGTTTTTCAACATTCCTTTCATGAGGATACAAGTCACCGTTCAAAAATTTCAAGAAACTTATTTTCTTCCAATAAGTAGATTCGCAATTCAGTTAAGGAATAACAACTATGAAAATAAGGGCCTCCGTTCGTAAAATTTGTGAAAAATGTCGACTGATCCGTAGGAGAGGACGCATTATAGTAATTTGTTCCAACCCGAGACATAAACAAAGACAAGGATAATCTTTCGAAAAGGTACTCTCTAAAGGAACCGATGAACAAATCAAAATAAAAGATCTGTTTTGACATGAAATGGATATATCCATATATCTAACTTATATTTATGAAATGATAAAATATGGCAAAATCTATACCAAAAAGTGTTTCACGTAGGACTGGACGGATTGGTTCACGTAAAAGTGCACGTCGAATACCAAAAGGCGTTATTCATGTTCAAGCAAGTTTCAACAACACCATTGTGACTATTACAGATGTACGGGGGCGGGTGATTTCTTGGTCCTCCGCTGGGACTTGTGGATTCAGGGGTACAAGAAGAGGGACACCCTTTGCTGCTCAAACCGCAGCAGGAAATGCTATTCGAGCAGTAGCGGATCAAGGTATGCAACGAGCAGAAGTCATGATAAAAGGTCCGGGTCTCGGAAGAGATGCAGCATTACGAGCTATTCGTAGAAGTGGTATACTTTTAAGTTTCGTACGGGATGTAACCCCTATGCCACATAATGGCTGCAGACCCCCTAAAAAAAGACGGGTGTAGAAATAAACATTGAAGAGATTTCAAGAGAAATAAATGACTCAAAGATCTGATCAAATAATATTACTATGGTTCGAGAGAAAGTAAAAGTATCTACTCGGACACTACAGTGGAAGTGTGTTGAATCAAGAGCAGACAGTAAGCGTCTTTATTATGGACGCTTTGTTCTGTCTCCACTTATGAAAGGTCAAGCCGACACAATAGGCATTGCAATGCGAAGAGCTTTGCTTGGAGAAACAGAAGGAACATGTATTACACGCGCAAAATCTGAGAAAATTCCACATGAATATTCTACCATAGTAGGTATTCAAGAATCAGTACATGAAATTTTAATGAACTTGAAAGAAATTGTATTGAGAAGCAATATATATGGCACTCGTGACGCGCTTATTTGTGTCAAGGGTCCTGGATATGTAACTGCTCAAGATATCCTCTTACCACCTTCTGTGGAAATCGTTGATAATACGCAGCATATAGCTAGTCTAACGGAACCAATTGATTTGTGTATTGGATTACAAATCGAGAGGAATCGAGGATATAATAATATAAAAAGGCCAAATAACTTTCAAGACGGGAG